AATTCAAGTTTTTCAAGTTACAGTATTAATTTTTTTTATTTAATATTAATAGCTAAAAAAGAGAATAGCTAAAAAAGAGGTATTAATTGCTCATAATCGAAAAGAACGAAATAGATTCTGTCCTCTATCTGTTTATTCTTTAACCATACGAAATACTCGACAAAATAGAACGATCTGAGAAGGGATATAATGAAATTCTTTGGTTGGTTCTTCCCGTAGGAATGATCCTATTTTAGTTAACTCATAGGTAGAACATTCATTAAATTAATTAATTCTAACAAATATCCAAAAATTTCGAAATTTTTTATTCGAAACGCCTCGTGATCTTCAACCAATTATGTGCTTCAATATAATTACCAGGAGTAAGCGCTATAGCTTGTTTCCAATACTCAGCGGCTTGATCGAACCAAGCCTCCGCAATTTCAGAATCTCCCTGTCGAATGGCCTGCTCTCCTCGGTCGGAATAGAGGAATCCTTCCCTTAGAACCGTACTTGAGAGTTTCCTAACTCATACGGCTCAACAGTCAATTCTTTTGGTATCCATTTTACCTATCGAACGGAATGAGATTTCGCATAGATCTATCTCGCTTTTCGGTTTCTGGGGGTTAACCAAAAGAAGTTAATCGCATGAGTTTCAAATTTTAATTTCTAATTAGTTTTTGTTTTATCTTTTATCCCACCTTCAGACAAATAAAGGATGGACATTTCCTCTTTTCGGTAACATTTTCTGCAAGGTAACTATCTCGGTTTCATATCCAAATTTCTATAGAATCCTTGAAAAAGGCTTTCTTTCCTGCATAAGAAAGAAAAGCTTACTATCTTTGGGATCTGATCCTACACCGCTGCTCAATACCTTAGTGGATCGCCTCTATTACATAAGCAGATTACTAACTTTTATCTATCTTCTATTATGTATGGCATAAGTAAGCAGTTCTTAATGTATTGGCCCAAACCTCGTTAATTGATCTTTACGGTGCTTCTTCTCTATCAATTCGATTTTTTATCCATAGAATAAAGTATTTAGGCATATTTTATTTCTTCATATTTTCGACTCATATGAAGTTTCGTTCCTTGCTACAGCTCATAAAAATCGTTGTTTTTGACGATGCATATGTAGAGAGCCTTTTTTCTTTTTCTTTTTACTAGAAGATTTTTTTGTCTTTCTTTCCTTTTATCTTTCTATAGTGGAGATAGTCGCACGTAATGACAGATCACGGCCATGTTATTAAACGCTTGTGGTAAGAATGGGTTTCGTTCAAGTGCCCTAAAATAATATTCTAAAGCTTTCGTATGATCCCCATTACTTGTGTGAATAAGGCCTATGTTATAGAGTATATAACTTCGATCGTAGGGATCAATTTCTAGTCGCATAGCTTCATAATAATTCTGTAAAGCTTCTGCATAATTTCCTTCGGATTGAGCTGACATCCGTTACGGTCGTCATTCGATTAAAAGAATCTCCGTTCCAGAACCGTACGTGAGATTTTCACCTCATACGGCTCCTCCTTTCTATGCATAATGAGAATATTTCAATCGTTTTTGATTCCACGTATCGATTATTCTCATTATGAAATGAGCGGGGCTAGTTTTTTTGCACGAAATTTCTAGCCAACCTTCCTGCGCGGGAGCTTTTTTTAACATCAAACGTGTTGGTACTAGATAGAAATGGTAACTCCAATAATTTCTTTGTCCTCAACGCCTCCTAATTTCCAGGAATTAGTCACTTCAACAGTCTTTGATGGTTATATGGGTATCCAAGGTACGAACGAGATGGATATTTGTTGTCCCAACCATTCTTTTAAGTCCCAATCCAGATAAGGAAGGGAGTAAGTAATTTTTAACAAAGCTTTCGTCTTGTTGATTTCTAGGTGTAGTGCTTTTCCCCTATGCTGCCTATTAGGACTAGTAGAGTGGGATTGACCTGTAATACAGAACCGATAGGTGTAACCTTTCGCTCAATACTAAAATGGATAATGGAAGCATATGAGGCTGCATTAATCGGGGATACACGACAGAAGGAATTGTTCTATTTCTAAACTTCACCTTCAACAAGCGTAGATTTATTTCAATAATCTATCAAAATTATAATAGTTTTTCTTTCTATCCCGAATTTTTTGTCTTTCTCATACAAAAGACTGGGGGAAAAAAAGAATCAAATCACACCATCTCTGTAATAGGTAAATGCCTCCCTTTCGCCTGAAGTTGTTGGAATTATTCGTAATAAAATATTGGCCACAACTGAAAAGGTCTTATCAATAAAATTTCCATTTATCCGTGATCTAGGCATAGGTACCAATCCATTCTAAAATTCTTTTCATTCCCCCTATCCTACAAAGAAAGGAATTGTACAATACAAAATTGCATAAAAAAGATAAAAAAAATAAATTCAATATAAATATTTATAGCAAATAAAATGTAAAGATACGAACCCTCTACTACTACTCATATTCAAAGACTCAAATTGCTCCTTTTTGTTTTGCAGGAATAAATATTTGAATACGATTCGAATTCATCCAACAAAAATGTAGTATACCAATGGGCGGACTAGTCCTATTTGGTGGAAGCTGAAGAATCGAGGAATTTTTCCTATAGATTCGGGCGAAAGACTTTGATTGAATTTTGATCCAAAGAGGGAGGGAAAAAGAATCGAATAATTATTCTTGTAATGTAAGTAGAATAACCGTCTATTTTGTTTATGTTATGTGCATAGTGAGTCGACACTATACAATCAAATAGACCCAGAATGAATCATGAATTTGTAAGCGATCTATGAAATAATCGATTTTTTAGTGAAAACTTTAATTTAAAAGAAAGGAATTTTATAATTTTTATGGAATCGTCGTTTAAAGGGAATCATGATCGAAAGGTATTCATTAATCATAGTCTAAAAAAGAAAAAGCCAGCAATCCGTTGATTCCTTCCAATTCTTAATCCCGTATAATCCCGTATAAATATTATATCAGAAAAGAGTGGGAACATCATCTTCACAAATATGAACAATATATCTTTTTACTATAGCCTTTCACAAGAAAAACTTTTTTATTTGAATCCCCGAGCCTTTAATTTTGAATTGAAGTAACGATCTTTATCAAAAATGGGATATTTTTTTAGTTAGAATTGGTTAGTTGTACCTTACCTAGCCAACCCAAACTAAAATAGGAATAACTCGCTATTCATTCTGTTCCTGGGTCATAATTGTTGTGTAGGAGAGGTGGCCGAGTGGTTCAAGGCGTAGCATTGGAACTGCTATGTAGACTTTTGTTTACCGAGGGTTCGAATCCCTCTCTTTCCGTACCTTCACCCAGCTCACCAACATCGTTGACCGTAACAAATCAACCAAGAGGTAGATCCTTCTTTCTATCTTTATATATATTCTAGATATATATTATATATAGTTTATATAGTTTTGATTTCTAATTTAATTGCTGCGATATCTAAAATTATGGAATAAGGTCGACAAGAAATAAAAAGATCTCTGTCGATCTATGCTACATGAATGGGAAAAATCCGGATCAAACTCCTTATCTTAAATAAATTTTGTTTGGCGAAGGGGGGCTTATTTTTACGAAACCTTTTCTAAACCTCTTTCTTTACGGTAGGCTTAAGTCTGACGGGAATAATATTCTACGACTAGCAATTCGTTTATTTTCAAACCGACCCACTTATTATCTATTATTTGATTGACTACTCCTTTATATGGGAATGGGTGAAGAGTCAAATGTTTTGGTAATTCCTCGCTGTGAGATGAATCTAGATAATTTTGAACGAGAGCTTTGGATTTTTGCTTATCCCTCGCCATAACAATATCGTTGGGTTTGCAACGATAACTTGGTATATCTACTATACGACCATTAACTAAAATATGTCTATGATTAACTAATTGGCGGGCTCCAGGAATAGTCGGAGCCATACCCAACCGAAAAAGGATGTTGTCCAAACGCATTTCAAGTAATTGGAGTAAAACCTGACCTGTTGACCCTTTGGCTTTTCTAGCGATACGAAAGTATTTAAGTAATTGCCGCTCTGTAATACCATAATGAAAACGTAATTTTTGTTTTTCTTCTAGACGAATACGATATTGAGATCTTTTCCCGGAACGTGATGGGTTTCTAAGATCTCTAGGCTTTTTATTAGTTAGTCCTGGTAAAACCCCCAGACGTCGTATTTTTTTGAAACGAGGCCCTCGGTAACGTGACATAAAGACTCCTTATTTATTGTTATTGATATTTCATTTTTTTTAAGAAATTAAAACTGAACTAAATGATAAATGAAGCGAAATACCCTGAAGCATTCTATTAATTGTACTAGAACGAATAATGGCACTAGAAGGAAGAGTGAGATGAAAGATGTACGTATCCGAAGTTCCTCCTGCTTTTTGTATTAATATTCATTATTTTTTTTTTTTTTTGAAATGAAATCTTTTATAATTATTTGAATTGTATTTAGTATATTCATTATTTAGTATATTAATGAATTCTTAATTGAATTAGTGTATATGTATAAATTCTTGTATCTATTTAAGTTTAGTTAATATTTCATTTTTAATTTTTTATTTACAATTTATACTAATTTATCAATTCTATTTATAAAAATTTTATAATAACAAAAAAGTAATATAATATTAAGATTAAGTCATTATATTATATAAAAAAATAGAACATGAAAAAAAAAGAATAGAAATATAGACTAATATATAGTATACACAATATACCAACATATAAAAAAACATAGAAAAGAAAAAATAGAGAAAAGCCGGCTATCGGAGTCGAACCGATGACCATCGCATTACAAATGCGATGCTCTAACCTCTGAGCTAAGCGGGCTCACATAAAATAAACTTTACATGCATAATAATTCCATCAATAATATCTTAGCTATTAACTATTCATAAATCATAAAAAATATAGAATATAAATTGATTTCAAATCTATATTACAGTAAATTAAATAGAGTATATAAATAAGATAAATAAAGATGGAATTCAGATCAGAATAAGACAC